ATTTTGAAGAAGAGTATAAATAAGACAAAGGAGTTTTCATAATTTCATTTTTTTGATCATAAATAATCGCCAACAAGAATTTGGTTCTTTTTACGTACTTGATATCGATAAATCTGCGAATCTAGAAATTCATTTCGGCCAATTGAACCTTCTCGAACTGTTTCTTTTTAAGAACCAAAAAGATTTGTGCCAAAATAACAGATGCCAAGAAGAACAAAAGTCCTTGGACACGTAATGGATCTTGAAGTACTATTTCTGCATCTCCCTGACCAAATCCGCCTACATTAGGATTACTCGTTAATGGTTGATCAAATTTGATAGATTCGCCCTCGGAAACAAGAAGTTCTGGTCCGGGAGGGATAATATCAACCACTTGACGTCCCTCTGACGCATCCGTTATGGTTATCTCATACCCCCCTTTTTCTTTTCGTATGATTTTGCTTACTATACCTGCTGCTGTAGCATTATAAACTGTATTGTTACTCTTGTTGCCGTCGGGATAAATCTGACCCCTTCCCCTGTTCCCGCCTACGTATATAGGATATTTTAAGAAGTGAACATCCTTCTTAGTAGCAGGGTCCGGGGAAAGAATAGGGAAGGTTATTTCACTATATTTTTTACCAGGGACAGGGCCTACCACAAGAATATTTGTTTTATTGGGGCGATAGCTCTGAAAAGACAAATTGCCAATCTTTTCTTTCATCTCAGGAGAAATACGATCGGGAGGGGCTAATTCAAACCCCTCCGGTAAAATAAGAACAGCCCCGACGTTCAACCCCCCTTTTTTACCATTAGCAAGAACCTGTTTCAGTTGCATATCATAAGGAATTCGAACAACTGCTTCAAATACAGTATCAGGAAGTACCGCTTGTGGAACCTCAATTTCCACGGGCTTATTAGCTAAATGGCAATTGGCACATACAATACGCCCAGTCGCTTCTCGTGGATTTTCATAACCCTGCTGTGCAAAAATGGGATATGCACTTGAAATGGACGTCCGAGTTAAGATATATATCATGAGCGATACGGAAATAGATCGAGTAATCTGTTTCTTTAGCCAAGAAAAAGCATTTCTAGTTTGCATGGTCCAATCATTGATCGCGAAAATTTCTACAATAAATTGGGTAGGTCGCTAGTATAGTTCCCTAGCCACGATTCTGCTATTTGCTGGAATAATCTAGGATGAATCTTCCCGATGGTTAGAAATAGGAAGAGTAAATATGATTTTCAATACTTTGCTTATGTACAACTACAAAGTACCAAGCATTCTAATTGGATTAGATTAATATCAATGGATCCTTTATCATTCAGTTATTGAATCATAAATCAGTAAAATTGACGGAGACAGACTAGTTAAATAACGGAAAAGCCAATATTTAAAACATGTATCAAAAATTACTGGAAGGATGCAAACAAGAATAGTTATAGTTTGCTCATTCGCAACAACTCCAACCTCGTTATAGATAGAGCGTATAGCGAATTCCCAACCTGGGGGTGAATGATATCCGAGAAAAAACTCAGTTACTAGAAGAAGACACAAAGCTTTTGCTGTGTCACTTAAGTTATATAGGAATTCCTGAGCCCAAGAGTTAAGAATAACAAGTTTTTCCTTACCCAAAATTGAATACCCGCTTAGAATACCAAACCAGATGATATTTGTTGAGAAGTGCAAAATCGTATCCATACGATTCTCATTTTGTATCGTGATTAATTGGATCGTTTCTTTATGGATTCCTATCCCAAACTCTTCGAGATGTGTTTCCGAGTATTCCTTGATCATTTCGTCCAAGAAGAGGAGTTCCTCTAATTCTCTGAATTTTTCTAGAAGACTCTTTTCTTGAATATTATTCAAGACAATTTGGGATTGCCCAGTATTCCACCAATTAGTAACCCAAGATTCCAGACATTTATTAACTGAGAAAGAAATCCACCAGGGCAAAAATACTATAGATGCAAGATAGAAAAGAGGAGTGAATGCTTTCTTTTTTGCCATTTTTTCGTCTGTAAATTGTTAATCAACCCATTCGTACACTCTATGCGATCGAATATTTCTTACACACATGAGTTTTATACAAGGTATCGAACTTATGAATCTATTTTCTTTGTGATTTTGTGGTTAGTCTTTGAATCTAGAAAGAATACAGAAATAGGCTAAGAATTCACTTCGAATGAAGAAATTTAGAATATTGTTTCCTGATATCTCAATTGGTCAAATTAAAAATAAAGTGTATCCTTTCGATGAATGATCGAAAGAACCACTTTAAGTAATGAATATTATTCAGATTTTGAGACGAAAGAACTCCTTTGCTATCAAAATATCCAATATTTCGAAAAAATTTCACTGATTACCCATAGTCAGGAATAGAATAATTGAGGGAAAGATATTAGGATGATCAAAAAAAAATGACTGGCAAAGGATAAATTGGCTAGTTCTCAGTATTTAATTAAGAAATCCAATTGTTGGTCATTAAAGAATACAAAAGAAAGAATTTCAAATTTACAAGATACGATCTATCTGGATCTAAAGTGTCAATTCCAACAAATATTGAACTAAAAAAAATTCTTGCTTTCGAAATGGTTTGCCGTCTGAGATGAATCTATTATTTCGATTTGTTATTTGTTATTGAATTGCGTGCGCATAAAGACCATAAAACGCATAAAGACCATAAAAAGAGTTTCGTTTTATGGTTCTTTCATATACGTTTTCTTTAATTGAATGAACGTTCTGATTCTCAATTTATCAAAATACTTCAATTGGTACACGCAAGAAATAGGCTAATTCAGCAGCCTTTTGTTCAATTTCTCGTGGAGTCAAATTCTCATCAGTACGGGTCAAGGGAATGGACCCCTGGCCTCGGATGTCCATATAAAGAACACGACGAGCATAAATACCCTCCTTAACTTCTATTCTAACGGACTGAATATCTTTTATAAGGAATCGGAGGAATATGCGACGATTTTTTCCCGGAAATCCCCAACGAAAAATACAGACTATTCCTTCCTTTCTATCGAATCGATCATAACCACTACCTACATTCCAGGAAATTGTGCACCACAAATAAGAGCTAATAAAGAGACCCGCAATTCCGTAGAAAGACATCACGATTCCTTGTGGAAAAAAAATGATTTGCTGAGGCGGAAAAAAAGATAGCAAATTTCTACCAAGATAACTGGAAGTTCCAACTAATAAGAAGCCTAATGAACCTAAAAAAAGGATCAAGGCCCAGCAGAAATTACTTATTTTTCGAGACCCCGTTATAAGTTCTATCCATATATCGTCTGATCGCCAAGTCATACTTTACTCGATTGCATTTTATTGGAATTGAGATAATACCCCAGAGAAATTTGACTTTACTTTTTTGTTTCCGAAGTAACTCTCATCAACTAGCACTAGTTTGAGGTGAACTAGCACTAGTTTGATGTCAACCTTTAGGAGTAATTCATCAAATTGGTTAAATCTAAAATAATAACATACTCTTTATTTAATACGATCCCACTATACATATCGATATACATATAGATTCACCGACTACATTTCAGCCATCCAGAGATCCTGATCTATTTGAAAATTGCTAGAATTGATATATCCATATATCATGTTTCTGCGGGCATAAGAGTTTTTTCCTTTATGTTCGGTGGAAATCACATGTTATACTATATTCCAATAAATAGATATCCGTGTTATGATACAAGTCCACGTTTTCAAAAAAAAAATGGATGAGATTGGGTCCCAGCGGATCTAAACAATCTTGTTTTTTTGAACATGAAGAAATAAAGAAGCCATTGCAATTGCCGGAAAGACTAGGCCTACTAACGGCACAAAAATAGATGGAAGGTTCAAATTTGTCATAGAAGGGGTACCTCGATTTACTATTTGTATCTGTTATTATGTTATTATATAAATAAAGATATCTTGTAATAATTATAATTAAATTAAGAATTTGAATTCTAATTAGATAATATTTATTATTAATAGAATTTGAAGAATTTTAAATTCTTAGTATAGATCGAAGTATCGATATATCTAAATCTAACTGAGTACGTATAATAAGAATAAGTGCAAAGAATGTAGAACTGTAGAACTAAATAAATGGACTTATTTATCTCCTCCATGAGAAAGATATGTATGATAATCGGTAAAAAACTCTTTATCTATTTTTCTTCATTTCTTTGTCTTTTGTTCTTGTCTTCTAATTTTCTAAAAATAGATAAAGAGTTTTTTACCGATTATCGAAGGATTCGTTCGAATCCGACCCAACATGGATTTTTAGCTAAAATGGTTTTTCGGTAGATAGAGAAAGATACAAAACTCTATTATCTATATTGAAATTTCAAATTATATACCTAAGACAAGACCAAATTCGTTTTATTTTACTAATTTCACGAACGGAAGAACTCACTCTTGGTGATAAAGGTTTCTTGATTCGTAATCAGGAATATAGGTCAAAAAAAGAGTTATCCTCAACTTTCGTTTTGATTCTTTCTACAATTCGATCTTCTATCACCAAAGAAAAGGCCATTATTATCTTATTTACTTTGATTCCGATAAACTAACTACTTTTTGCTACAAACACAAAAAAAATAATTGAACTTAGTGCTCTACTTGATTTTGCTTGACTTTTGATTCAAAGGAAAAAAGGCGTGGAGCTTAAATAACTCACTCAGAACGCTTTTTAAAAGATTACGTGGTACAATTAGGTCGAATAAACCCTTCTGGAATAAGTATTCAGCTGCTTGTGAACCTTCGGGTACTGTTTTATTCAATGTTTGTTCAATTACTCTTTTACCTGCAAATGCAATGTAGGCATTGGGTTCGGCAATAATGATATCCCCCAACATACCAAAACTAGCTGTCACTCCACCAGTTGTCGGAGATGTAAGGATTGATACATAAAATAATTTTTTATTTAATTGATAATCATATAAAGCAGACGATATTTTAGCCATTTGCATCAAGCTCAAACTTCCTTCCTGCATGCGCGCCCCCCCAGAAGCACACA